ACGGAAATGGAAGGCTTTCCCCTATTAGAGAAGGCCCTAGGGGGTAAAGGAAAGTGCATGAATTCTTGGAAAAATAGGAAGCGAGCCTATATAATGATAATGTAAAAAAGAAAATTCCATGAACAGATAGAGTCAACGGTACAACAGACAGCGCTGCCTACACGCGAATTTGCTTCCGAGGTCGAGCAGTCTCAATTAATTTGACTACAGGTCCGTAGGAACGCTGGGCTGGGCCACCTCGAATGGCGTGAGCCGCATGCGGGGAGACCCGCACGTACGGTTTTTAGGGGGATCTGGTCGAAAGACCGGCCGGCGCCCACCCGACTAGAGGGACTGAGAAATTAATAGAGTACAAAACTTATCTTCAAGCTTTACCTTATTTTGATCGTTTAGAGGGCGATCGAGGAGTCACTGAATGAAGTCCTCCGTTTCTTTCGGAGATGCTGACCCGCAGCGAAGCAGAGATGACTAAGTGACATATAGAATATGGCAACGACAACAGCATGTCGTAGAAGGAGATAAGAGGTGGAGCCAACGACCCACTAAGACTAACATATCTACAACTACATCCCCGAGCGGCAGTCAAACGAGGGCGTGAATGCGAGATGCCAGCGGAATGATCGGCCGGACAGAGGCTAGGGCTACTTTCTTCCCCACCGCGTCTTTCCTTGTGTGTCGGAGATATAAAGCGAGTACACCGGAAAAGAACGGGAACTGACTCGATCTATTCTATGGCGAAGCATCCAAAGCATAACTGCACACTCACACGATCTTTGCCGAGAGATAAGAGCATTCGGTGAAACCGGTGAACTACACTTGCTTCTGGATAGATGTGTGGGGCAGAGGGCTCGTGGTACCTCCTGCTCACCCTTCCTCCTCCGCTTTGAGAACCGTGTGAACGGAGAGTGGGCAGAAGGGAAGGAGGTCCTCATATGGAGTCGCACACTTACTTGAGCAGTGCGAGAGACTGGGAAATGGGTTGAGTAAACTCCCTTGGGGCCAGAAAAAATAACAGACAAGCTTTACTTAGATAGTTTTTTTTATTTCTTTTTTCTTAGTGATTGGAAAGTGGGGGCCCTATTGACTAGACGTCAACCTTCCTCAATCAAAGGGAGACCCGTTTTCAATACTAGTTGTTAGGTTATGCTGTCATTTTTACAATATCATTGAATAGCATGACCTGGGGCTAAAGTAACTCAAGTAGGAGAGCCGTGTTATGGGTGACCTTATTGCACGGTTCAGAGAGCACTTGTGTATGTGATGCAAGTGAACGTGTACGAAAAAGCTGTATCTAGGGGTGAGTTCTTCGTTCCGTCGTCGACCCTATCTATGTTTCTATGATGGCCCAAGAACACGCTCATTCTTCAGCCGTAGAGAGACTTTTGAATTGCGAGGTACCATTACGAGCTCAATATATACGAGTGTTATTCCGTGAAATAACTCGAATTTCAAATCATTCACTTGCTTTAACTACTCATGCTATGGATGTGGGAGCATTAACTCCGTTCCTGTGGGCTTTTGAGGAGCGAGAGAAATTGTTGGAATTCTATGAAAGAGTCCCGGGAGCCAGGATGCATGCCAGTTTCATACGACCAGGTGGAGTGGCACAAGATCTGCCTCTTGGCTTATGTCGAGATATTGATTCCTCCACACAACAATTTGCTTCTCGTATCGACGAATTAGAAGAGATGTCAACCGGCAACCGTATCTGGAAACAACGATTAGTGGATATTGGTACTGTCACTGCGCAGCAAGCAAAGGATTGGGGATTCAGTGGTGTAATGTTAAGAGGTCGTGCGACATGAAGACATTGATAGCAATATGGGGGAAGTTCCCATCAGGCAACAGCGGTTCTGCCTGACCCTACTAAAGCATGCATATTATGTCAGTGAAGACTTGGTGTGAAGCCTTGGAGCTTACGTTAGAAGAAGGCCCGGGCTAGGGTGAGCTGAGGGGGGACAGCGTAAGTGAGCGAATGTGTGTAAGCCCAGTCAAACATGACTGTTCTAGGTGGGGCGGGCCACCCGCCTTCGAATGGTGTTGGTCCGTAGGACCGTGAACGGATTCGCCTCTGGCCTCTGGGCACGTCGGAACCGCATGAGTTCACCGGGGTGGAGCACAGTCCGCCAAAATCGGCATAGGTTAAGTGCTATTGATGGAACATGGTAAGCCTATCTTTCTCCATATGGAAGTGCTGCGGGCACATAGAGATGTGGGTAAAGGAAGCCTCAAAAAGCGAAGGCCGTGTAGGTCACGTGACCTGCACCGAGTTGGTGGCTGACTGGGCTTTTTCCTTGATCAAAGCAGATCAGCTCGCCTTCTTGTTATCATAAAGTTGGTCGAATCGGGCGGTCCTTACCCCGGAACGTCGAATGAAATAAGTGGCCGGGTTCTCTTTTTACAACCCTTTTGATATGATAGGCCCGGCCCCCTTATGTTTAGGAGCGGGATCCCCCCAAGAACGACCATTCTTGTGGTGGTACGGAAGGCATGGACTCCG